TCGCGAACAGTGATTCGATTGATGATGAAGAAAGAGAATTCTTGGTTCAGTTCTCCACCTTAACGACAGAAAAAAGGATTGATCAAATTCTATTGAGTCTGACTCATAGTGATCATTTCTCAAAGAATGACTCTGGTTATCAAATGATTGAACAACCGGGATCAATTTCCTTACGATACTTAGTTGACATTCATCAAAAGGATCTAATGAATTATGAGTTCAATAGATCCTGTTTAGCAGAAAGACGGATATTCCTTGCTCATTATCAGACAATCACTTATTCACAAACCTCGTGTGGGGCTAATAGTTTTCATTCCCCATCTCCTCATGGAAAACCCTTTTCGCTCCGCTTAGCCCTATCCCCTTCTAGAGGTATTTTAGTGATAGGTTCTATAGGAACTGGACGATCCTGTTTGGTAAAATACCTAGCGACAAACTCCTATGTTCCTTTCATTACGGTATTTCCGAACAAGTTCCTGGATGACAAACCCAAAGGTTATCTTATTGATGATATCGATATTGATGATAGTGACGATATCGATATTGATGATAGTGACGATATCGATATTGATGATAGTGACGATATTGATGATGACCTTGATATTGATACGGAGCTGCTAACTATGTATATGACGCCGAAAATAGACCGATTTGATATCACCCTTCAATTCGAATTAGCAAAAGCAATGTCTCCTTGCATAATATGGATTCCAAACATTCATGATCTGCATGTGAATGAGTCGAATTACTTATCCCTCGGTCTATTAGAGAACTATCTCTCCAGGGATTGTGAAAGATGTTCCACTGGAAAGATTCTTGTTATTGCTTCGACTCATATTCCCCAAAAAGTGGATCCCGCTCTAATAGCTCCGAATAAATTAAATACATGCATTAAGATACGAAGGCTTCTTCTTCCACAACAACGAAAGCACTTTTTCATTCTTTCATATACTAGGGGATTTCACTTGGAAAAGAAGATGTTCCATACTAACGGATTCGGGTCCATAACCATGGATTCCAATGCGCGAGATCTTGTAGCACTTATCAATGAGGCCCTATCAATTAGTATTACACAGAAGAAATCCATTATAGAAACTAATACAATTAGATCAGCTCTTCATAGAAAAACTTGGGATTTTCGATCCCAGATAAGATCGGTTCAGGATCATGGGATCCTTTTCTATCAGATAGGAAGGGCTGTTACACAAAATGTACTTCTAAGTAATTGCCCCATAGATCCTATATCTATCTATATGAAGAAGAAATCATGTAAGGGAGGGGATTCTTATTTGTACAAATGGTACTTCGAACTTGGAACGAGCATGAAGAAATTAACGATACTTCTTTATCTTTTGAGTTGTTCTGCCGGATCGGTCGCTCAAGATCTTTGGTCTTCATCCAGACACGATGAAAAAAATTGGATCACTTCTTATGGATTCGTTGAGAATGATTCTGATCTAGTTCATGGCCTATTACTATTATTACTATTAGAAGTAGAAGGCGCTCTGGCTCTGGCGGGATCCTCACGGACAGAAAAATATTGCAGTCAGTTTGATAATAATCGAGTTACATTACTTCTTCGGTCCGAACCAAGGAATCAGTTAGATATGATGCAAAATGGATCTTGTTCTATCGTTGATCAGAGATTTCTATATGAAAAATACGAATCGGAGTTTGAAGAAGGGGAAGGGGCTCTCGATCCGCAACAGATAGAGGAGGATTTATTCAATCACATAGTTTGGGCTCCTAGAATATGGCGCCCTTGTGGCAATCTATTTGATTGTATCGAAAGGCCCACTGAATTGGGATTTCCCTATTGGACTGGGTCATTTCGGGGCAAATGGATCATTTATCATAAAGAGGATGAGCTTCAAGAGAATGATTCGGAGTTCTTGCAGAGTGGAACCATGCAGTACCAGACACGAGATAGATCTTCCAAAGAACAAGGCTTTTTTCGAACAAGCCAATTCATTTGGGACCCTGCGGATCCATTCTTTTCCCTATTCAAAGATCAGCCCTCTGTCTCTGTGTTTTCACGTCGAGAATTCTTTGCAGATGAAGAGATGTCAAAGGGGCTTATTGCTTCCCAAACAAATCCTCCTACATCTATATATAAACGCTGGTTCATCAAGAATACGCAAGAAAAGCACTTCGAATTGTTGATTCATCGCCAGAGATGGTTTAGAACCAATAGTTCATTATCTAATGGATCTTTCCGTTCTAATACTCTATCCGAGAGTTATCAGTATTTATCAAATCTGTTCCTATCTAACGGAACGCTATTGGATCAAATGACAAAGACATTGTTGAGAAAGAGATGGCTTTTCCCGGATGAAATGAAACATTTGATTCATGTAACAGGAGAAAGATTCCCCATTCCTTAGCCGTAAAGATATGTGCCCATGAAAAGGGGATTAAGTGGAACAGAATTGGCCGGATGGTAGAGTCGTGGAAACACTTGTTTATTCCATCTTTTTGGCCTTAGCCCCATGGAACAATA